CATGACTATTGCTTTCCAATTGGCTGTTTTTGCATTAATTGCTACTTCATTAATCTTACTGATTAGTGTACCTGTTGTATTTGCTTCCCCTGAGGGTTGGTCGGGTAACAAAAATGTTGTATTTTCCGGTACATCATTATGGATTGGATTAGTCTTTCTAGTGGGTATTCTTAATTCTCTCATCTCTTAAACCTATTCGTCCTAGATCCAAAAATCAAATGACCCCTCTCTCCGAATTCCTTCAGGTTGTGAGACACATTAAAATTAAATATAAGTCCCCAAAATGCAAATAAGGAAAAAATTAAAATTTAGAGGGAGGGGTAAAACTTTTATATATTTGTATTGTAAAAATGGAAAATAATAAAATTTAACTATACAAAATATACTAACATATGTATTCTAAGAATTTTATAAATAATTATATATAATATATATATTCAAATATATAATATATATATTCAAAAATAAAATATAAATATATAAATAAATAATATTAAATAAATAAAATAATAGATAAAATAAATTCTATATATAATATTATATATTATAGTGCGGATATGGTCGAATGGTAAAATTTCTCTTTGCCAAGGAGAAGATGCGGGTTCGATTCCCGCTATCCGCCCAGGATAATGATTAAATAAATATATTTAATAGATAAAACATGTTGAGTGTAGTTGACCGCAACAGTATAGTGGTTCTACCCTTCCCTTTCTCCCCCCCTCCTGAGGAATTACCAAAGCATTTGACTCTTCACCCCTTTAAATGTAAAGGATTAGTCAATCAAATAATAAATAGTAAATGTGTCGATTTGAAAATAAATGAATTGCTAGTTGTAGAATATTACTCTCGTCAGACTTAAGCATAACTAAAATAATAGAACTTAAGTAAGCTAAGGGGTTTGGTCTGGGTATTTTTCTTTCATTCATGTATCATAGACCCGTAGGGGATTTTCATTCCTTGTACATTTTGTCCAGTATTTTTCATACCACCGAAATTAGGATTAGGAATAAAGAATCCGTATCAAAGAAAGGGTATGGGCTACACAGTTGGAGTATACATTCTTATTTTATGTGTTGTGGCCAGTAACATTTATGAATTGGGTGAAATAAATAGACGGAAAGAGAGGGATTCGAACCCTCGGTAAACAAACGTCTACATAGCAGTTCCAATGCTACGCCTTCAACCACTCGGCCATCTCTCCTATATAATAATTATGGCACAAAAACCGAGTAAATAGTGAGTCATTCATATTCATTTTGGGTAGGTATATACATTCAATTTTTACTATAAAAAAATGAACTCTATTAAAGTATAAAATAAAATATAAAACTTTTCATCAAAGATAAATCCTTCCTCGGAGGCTGGGGATAAAGATAATTTTTTTTTTTTTTAAGGAAAATTGTAAAATTAAAATAAAGATAGATATCTATTCATGGTTGCGAAGATAGTGTTTGCGCCCTTTCTAATATTTATACCATATTAAATCACTCAATTGGAACGAATTAACCGACCGATCTATTTTTTTAGACTATGTTTACTAATTTAATAAAAATTATATCCTTTACAGTTTTATATTTTTCAACAAGAACTCCTTACTTCAACCGCTTAACCCATAGATTTATTCCAAATTAATGAATCGCCCCCCGGTTTTTCTATTTGATTGTCTAGCGTATACCCAATATATACATACACAACACAAAACAGACGGGATTCCGTTTTAATCATATACATAGAATGATTATTCGACTCTTTTTTCTCTTTGGAATCAAAACTTCTCGAATTATCCTAATCCGTAAGATAAATTCTTCGATTCTTCAACTTCAATGAAATCAGAAGAGTTGCTTCCATTATTATCTTATATTACTAGGTTTGGATGAAATAGAATCGAATTAAAACACTTTTTTTATTAATTCCTGTCAAAAATAAACAATTTTAATTTTGAGTAATAGGGCCATCCATTTGTTTTAATGAATCCGTTTTTACGTTATTTCGTACCGGACAATTCCTTTGTTTGTGTAATTTTCTCACGAAAGGAAATAAAAAAAAAAAGTATCGAATGGATTAATATACCTATGTCTAGATCTGGGATAAATGGAAATTTTATTGATAAAACCTTTTCAATTGTAGCCACTATCTTATTACGAATAATTCCGACAACTTCAGGAGAAAAAGAGGCATTCACCTATTACAGAGATGGTGCGATTTGATTATTATTCTTATTTTTTTTTTTCTATTTTTTTTAGCGGCTCCAGTCTTACGAGAAAGACAACATTCTTTTTTTTTCGGGATAGGAAGAAAAAAAGGATTTAAAAAAATCTACGCTTGTTGAAGGTGAAGTTTGTAAATAAAGCAACCCCTTCTGTCGTGTATCCCCGATTAATGCAGCCTCAGATGCTTCAATTGTCGATTATAGAGTATTGAGCGAAAGGTTACATTACACCTATGGGTTAGGTCAACCCTACTCCACTAGTACCAATAGGAGGCATAGGGAAAGAGGCAC